GCCATTGTAGCTTAACAAAAAGCATAACACTGAAGATGTTAAGATGGGTTCTAGAAGAGCCTCAAGGGCACAAAGGCTTGGTCCTGACCTTTCCATCTACTATAATCAAACTTACACATGCAAGTATCCGCATTCCCGTGAAAATGCCCCCAGTCCTCTACTAGAGAACAAGGAGCTGGTATCAGGCACATATACTTTATAGCCCATAACGCCTTGCTCAGCCACACCCCCAAGGGAATCCAGCAGTGATAAACATTAAGCAATAAGTGAAAACTTGACTTTGTTATGGCTAAGAGAGTCGGTAAAACTCGTGCCAGCTACCGCGGTTAAACGAGCGACTCAAGTTGATGGGTCACGGCGTAAAGGGTGGTTAGGATTGAATACAAACTAAAGCCGAACACTTGCAGAGCTGTTATACGCTTCCGAACGTAAGAAGGACATCTACGAAAGTGGCTTTAATACTCCTGAACCCACGAAAGCTAAGGTACAAACTGGGATTAGATACCCCACTATGCTTAGCCCTAAACATTGATAGTATTGTACACCCACTATCCGCCAGGGGACTACGAGCATTAGCTTGAAACCCAAAGGACTTGGCGGTGCTTTAGACCCATCTAGAGGAGCCTGTTCTTGAAACCGATAACCCCCGTTAAACCTCACCTTTTCTTGCCCCATTCCGCCTATATACCGCCGTCGTCAGCTTACCCCCTGAGGGACCTATAGTAAGCACAATTGGCATAGCCCAAAACGTCAGGTCGAGGTGTAGCCTATGAAAAGGAAAGAAATGGGCTACATTTTCTCACGAAGAAAATACGAAAAATCGCACTGAAATATGCATCTTGAAGGAGGATTTAGAAGTAAGCAGGAAATAGAGCGTCCTGCTGAAATTGGCCCTGAAGCGCGCACATACCGCCCGTCACTCTCCCCGAGCACATCTAAAAAGTACTTAAAACGCTATTATAGCAAAGGGGAGGCAAGTCGTAACATGGTAAGTGTACCGGAAGGTGTACTTGAGGCAAATTCGGGGTGTGGCTGAGAAACTAAGCGTCTCCTTTACACCGAGAAGACATTCGTGAAATTCGGATCACCTTGATGCTGACTAGCTAGCCTAACCTTAAAAACCAACAAACCAGGATTAATAAACCCAAAAACACGAATAATCATCTTAAACAAACCATTTTTCCCCCTTAGTAATGGGCGACAGAAAAGGGACTACCAGAGCTATAGAAAAAGTACCGCAAGGGAACGCTGAAAAAATTAATGAAACAAGTCAGTGAAGCACTGAAAAGCAGAGATACTTCCTCGTACCTTTTGCATCATGATTTAGCCAGTGTTGTCCAAGCAAAGGGCCCTATAGTTTGACAACCCGAAACTAAGTGAGCTACTCCAAGACAGCCTAATTATTTAGGGCAAACCCGTCTCTGTGGCAAAAGAGTGGGAAGAGCTTCGAGTAGTGGTGACAGACCTACCGAACTTAGTTATAGCTGGTTGCCCGAGAACTGAATAGAAGTTCAGCCTCACGGCTTCTCCCTTCCATTTTAAAATAATATATAGATAATTGAGAAACCATGAGAGTTAGTCGAAGGGGGTACAGCCCCTTTGAAACAAGACACAACTTTTACAGGAGGGTAAAGATCATTATAAACAAAGGTAAAATGTTTCAGTGGGCCTAAAAGCAGCCATCCACATAGAAAGCGTTAAAGCTCGGGCATGACAACCCACCCTTAAGTTCCGATCATTAAATCTTATCCCCCTAAATTTACCGGGCTGTCCCATGCAAACATGGGAGCAATTATGCTAAAATGAGTAATAAGAGAGTACATAGCCTCTCTCCCTGCATACGTGTATATCGGAAACGGACCAACCACCGAAATTTAACGGCCCCAAACCTAGAGGGAAGTGGATAAAAATTTAAAATACCAGAAAAACAACCACTCATACACCGTTAACCCCACACAGGAATGCTCCTAGGGAAAGACTAAAAGGAAGAGAAGGAACTCGGCAAACACACCTAAGCCTCGCCTGTTTACCAAAAACACCGCCTCTTGTAAAAGAAGAAAAATAAGAGGTCCCGCCTGCCCTGTGACTATATGTTTAACGGCCGCGGTATTTTGACCGTGCGAAGGTAGCGCAATCACTTGTCTTTTAAATGGAGACCTGTATGAATGGCAAGACGAAGGCTTAACTGTCTCCTTTTCCAAGTCAATGAAATTGATCTTCCCGTGCAGAAGCGGGTATGACCACATAAGACGAGAAGACCCTATGGAGCTTCAGACACTAAGGTAGACCATACCCTCTGTATCTATACAAAAACAACACAAGCCTAATGGTACCTCCCCTAATGTCTTTGGTTGGGGCGACCATGGGGAAATAAAAAACCCCCACATGGAACGGGCACACAGTTCCTATAAACAAGAGCCACAGCTCTAGTTATCAGTATTTTTGACCAAAAGAGATCCGGCAACGCCGATTAATGAACCAAGTTACCCTAGGGATAACAGCGCAATCCCCTTTAAGAGTCCATATCGACAAGGGGGTTTACGACCTCGATGTTGGATCAGGACATCCTAATGGTGCAGCCGCTATTAAGGGTTCGTTTGTTCAACGATTAATAGTCCTACGTGATCTGAGTTCAGACCGGAGAAATCCAGGTCGGTTTCTATCTATGAAGTGAACTTTTCTAGTACGAAAGGATCGAGAAGAGGGGGCCAATGCTTAAAGCACGCCTCACCCTTACCTAATGCAAGCAACTAAATTAGGCAAGAGGACACATCCTCTTCGTCGAAGAAAAACGACATGTTGGGGTGGCAGAGCCCGGAATTGCAAAAGATCTAAGCCCTTTGAACAAGGGTTCAAATCCCTTCCCCAACTATGATTTCATGTCTTTTTACACACATTGTTAACCCTTTAGCCTATATTGTGCCTGTCCTCCTAGCTGTTGCCTTCCTTACACTCCTAGAACGAAAAGTACTAGGCTATATACAAATACGTAAAGGTCCAAACATCGTAGGCCCTTATGGACTTCTCCAACCCATTGCCGATGGTGTAAAACTATTTACCAAAGAACCTATTCGCCCATCGACTTCTTCCCCTTTCCTGTTCCTCTTGGCCCCCACTCTAGCCCTAACACTAGCTCTTACACTCTGAGCTCCAATACCTATACCCTACCCTATTATTGACCTTAACCTCGGAATCCTTTTTATCCTAGCACTTTCTAGCCTTGCAGTCTACTCCATTCTAGGCTCAGGATGAGCATCCAATTCAAAATATGCCCTAATCGGGGCCCTACGTGCCGTAGCACAAACCATTTCTTACGAGGTTAGTCTTGGGTTAATTTTACTAAACGCCATTATCTTCACGGGTGGTTTTACCCTCCAAACCTTCAATACTGCTCAAGAAGCCATTTGACTTATCTTACCAACTTGGCCACTAGCTGGGATATGGTACATTTCAACCCTTGCAGAAACAAACCGTGCACCTTTCGACCTCACCGAAGGTGAATCAGAACTGGTCTCAGGCTTCAATGTAGAATATGCAGGGGGCCCCTTCGCTTTATTCTTTCTGGCAGAATACTCAAACATCCTCCTGATAAATACACTCTCCGCCACACTATTCTTAGGGGCATCCCACATCCCAACCTTTCCTGAACTCACTGCCGCCAATTTAATAACAAAAGCAGCACTACTATCTGTTTTATTCCTCTGGGTTCGGGCCTCTTACCCCCGATTTCGTTATGACCAACTAATACACCTGATTTGAAAAAACTTCCTCCCTCTCACGCTAGCCCTGGTCATCTGACATCTAGCCCTCCCTATTGCATTTGCTGGTCTTCCTCCTCAACTATAAGCACTGGAGCTATGCCTGAAATAAAGGGCCACTTTGATAGAGTGAAACATGAGAGTTAGAGTCCCTCTGGCTCCTTAGAAAGAAGGGACTCGAACCCTATCTGAAGAGATCAAAACTCTTAGTGCTTCCATTACACCACTTCCTAAGTAAAGTCAGCTAGTTAAGCTTTCGGGCCCATACCCCGAACATGTAGGTTAAAATCCTTCCTTTGCTAATGAGTCCCTATATTCTAACTACACTAGCTCTTAGCCTGGGTTCAGGTACTATTCTGACACTAACCAGTTCGCACTGGTTACTTGCCTGGATAGGACTTGAAATCAACACCCTAGCTATCATCCCCCTAATAGCGCAACACCATCATCCCCGCGCAGTTGAAGCTACCACTAAATATTTTCTTACCCAAGCAACTGGAGCCGCTACACTACTATTCGCAAGCACTACCAATGCATGGCTCACAGGAGAATGAGAAATTCAACAAATGACACACCCAATTCCCGCCACTATAATTATTATAGCCTTATCGCTAAAAATTGGTTTAGCCCCCCTGCACACATGACTTCCTGAAGTTCTCCAAGGCTTAGACCTCACCACAGGCTTAATCATGTCAACCTGACAAAAACTTGGTCCCTTCGCACTGCTTCTTCAGATACAACCCGCACACCCAACTATTCTCGTTATCCTAGGCCTCATTTCAACGCTCACTGGTGGCTGAGGCGGCTTAAACCAGACACAACTTCGAAAAATCCTAGCCTATTCATCAATTGCCCACCTGGGGTGAATAATGCTAGTACTCCAATTCTCTCCGTCACTAACACTCCTAACCCTCATAACATACCTGGTAATAACATTATCTACATTCCTTATTTTTAAACTAAACAAAGCAACAAGCATTAACATGCTATCTATTTCATGAGCCAAAACTCCTGCCCTAACAGCTATCACCCCTCTTATTCTCCTGTCATTAGGGGGTCTTCCCCCTTTAACCGGATTTATACCTAAATGACTTATTCTTCAAGAACTTACCAAACAAGACCTAGCTTTCACCGCCACCCTAGCAGCCCTCACCGCACTGCTTAGCCTTTACTTCTACCTTCGACTTACATATGCAATAACACTCACAATAGCCCCAAACAATCTAACAGGCCTTTCTCCATGACGATTACAGAACACACAAACCACCCTGCCCCTGGCATTAACCGCTTCAATAACCCTTCTCCTCCTCCCATTAACGCCAGCAACGCTAACATTACTGACCCTCTAAGGGGTTTAGGATAGTACCAGACCAAGAGCCTTCAAAGCCCTAAGCGGGAGTGAAAATCTCTCAACCCCGGATAAGACTTGCGGGACACTAACCCGCATCTCCTGTATGCAAAACAGGTACTTTAATTAAGATAAAGCCTTTCTAGATAGGCAGGCCTCGATCCTACAAACTCTTAGTTAACAGCTAAGCGCCCAAACCAGCGAGCATCCATCTAACTTTCCCCGCCCTGTAACTTAACAAAGGGGCGGGGAAAGTCCCGGCAGAGATCTAGTCTACTTCTTCAGATTTGCAATCTGATATGTTAATACACCTCGGAACTTGGTAGGAAGAGGAATCAAACCTCTGTCTATGGGGCTACAATCCACCGCTTAATACTCAGCCATCTTACCTGTGACCATTACACGCTGATTTTTTTCTACTAACCACAAAGACATTGGCACCCTTTATCTAGTATTTGGTGCTTGAGCCGGGATAGTCGGGACTGCTCTAAGCCTTCTTATTCGGGCGGAGTTGAGCCAACCCGGTGCTCTTTTAGGAGATGACCAAATCTATAACGTGATTGTTACCGCACATGCGTTTGTAATAATCTTTTTTATAGTAATACCAATCATGATTGGTGGCTTCGGAAATTGACTTATTCCTTTAATAATCGGCGCCCCAGATATAGCATTCCCTCGAATAAACAACATAAGCTTCTGGCTTCTACCTCCTTCTTTCCTTCTCCTTCTAGCCTCATCGGGCGTTGAAGCCGGTGCCGGGACAGGGTGAACAGTTTACCCGCCTTTAGCAGGGAACCTAGCCCATGCAGGAGCATCCGTAGACTTAACAATCTTCTCACTTCACCTAGCAGGTGTTTCATCAATTTTAGGGGCAATTAATTTTATTACTACTATTATTAATATGAAACCCCCTGCTATTTCTCAATACCAGACCCCTCTATTCGTGTGAGCAGTTCTAATTACTGCAGTCCTTCTCCTCCTATCATTACCTGTACTAGCTGCTGGAATTACTATACTCTTAACAGACCGAAACCTAAACACTACCTTCTTTGACCCTGCTGGGGGAGGAGACCCGATCCTTTACCAACACCTATTCTGATTCTTTGGTCATCCAGAAGTCTACATTTTAATTCTTCCTGGCTTCGGAATAATCTCCCACATTGTTGCCTATTACTCAGGGAAAAAAGAACCTTTCGGCTATATAGGAATGGTGTGAGCAATAATAGCTATCGGTCTTCTAGGCTTTATTGTATGAGCTCATCATATGTTTACAGTCGGGATAGATGTTGACACACGAGCATACTTTACATCTGCTACAATAATTATTGCAATCCCAACTGGTGTAAAAGTCTTTAGCTGACTCGCAACCCTTCATGGAGGCTCAGTAAAATGAGAAACCCCTCTCTTATGGGCCCTTGGTTTTATTTTCCTTTTTACAGTAGGTGGTTTAACCGGTATTGTTCTTGCCAACTCATCCTTAGACATCGTTCTACATGATACATACTATGTAGTTGCACATTTCCATTATGTCCTTTCAATGGGTGCCGTATTTGCCATTGTTGCTGCCTTCGTACACTGATTCCCCCTGTTTACAGGCTACACCCTTCACAGCACTTGAACAAAAATTCATTTTGGTATTATGTTTATTGGTGTCAACCTCACTTTCTTCCCACAACATTTCCTAGGACTGGCGGGAATGCCTCGACGATATTCAGATTATCCGGACGCCTACACCCTGTGAAATACTATCTCTTCTATTGGGTCACTGATTTCTTTAGTAGCGGTAATTATGTTCCTATTTATTATCTGAGAAGCATTCGCTGCCAAACGTGAAGTTTTAGCAGTAGAGTTAACCGCAACTAACGTGGAATGAATGCACGGCTGCCCTCCACCTTACCACACATTCGAAGAGCCTGCGTTCGTCCAAGTCCAGTCAAACTAACGAGAAAGGAAGGAGTTGAACCCCCGTATGTTGGTTTCAAGCCAACCACATAACCGTTCTGTCACTTTCTTGTAAGACACTAGTAAAAAGCGCGAACTACATTGCTTTGTCAAGGCAAAATTGTGGGTTGAAATCCCACGTGTCTTAGTAATAATGGCACATCCTTCTCAACTAGGTCTTCAAGATGCAGCTTCACCTGTTATAGAGGAACTTCTTCACTTCCATGACCACGCTCTAATAATTGTGTTCCTTATTAGCACTTTAGTACTTTACATCATTGTAGCCATGGTCTCCACAAAACTTACTAACAAATATATTCTAGATTCCCAAGAAATTGAAATCATTTGAACAGTTCTCCCTGCAGTTATCCTAATTCTAATTGCTCTCCCTTCTCTACGTATTCTTTACCTTATAGACGAAATCAATGACCCCCACCTCACAATTAAAGCTATAGGACATCAATGATACTGGAGCTACGAATACACAGATTACGAAGAATTAGGCTTCGACTCATACATAATCCCCACACAAGATCTAACACCAGGACAGTTTCGTTTACTAGAAGCTGATCATCGTATAGTCATTCCAGTAGACTCTCCCATTCGAATTCTTGTTTCCGCCGAAGACGTGTTACACTCATGAGCAGTTCCAGCCCTAGGTGTAAAAATAGATGCAGTCCCAGGCCGACTAAACCAAACAGCCTTCATTACAGCACGCCCAGGTGTATTTTACGGACAATGTTCTGAAATTTGTGGGGCTAATCATAGCTTTATACCTATTGTAGTTGAAGTAGTCCCATTAGAGCACTTTGAAAACTGATCTTCACTAATACTAGAAGACGCTTCGCTAGGAAGCTAAATTTAGGTGTAAGCGTTAGCCTTTTAAGCTAAAAACTGGTGGCTCCTAACCACCCCTAGCGACATGCCCCAACTGCTCCCGACCCCTTGATTTATAACCTTAGTTTTTGCTTGAGTGGTTTTTTTAAGCTTTACACCTACAAAAGTTATAAGCCACTCTTTCTCTAACGAACCCGCATCTGTCGAACCACGAAAATTAGAAAAGACTTCTTGAAACTGACCCTGAGCTTAAGCTTCTTCGACCAATTTATAAGCACCACCTATTTAGGAATCCCTCTTATTGCCCTTGCACTAACATTTCCCTGCCTTCTCTTTCCTGCCTTAACACCACGATGACTAAACAATCGACTCGTAACACTCCAAGGCTTATTCATTAACCGTTTTACTAACCAACTTCTGTTACCATTAAATGTAACAGGACACAAATGAGCCCTTATTTTAACTTCCTTAATGGTCTTCCTCCTCTCCTTGAATTTACTTGGACTTCTCCCGTATACCTACACACCCACTGCTCAATTGTCCCTCAACCTAGGGTTTGCCATCCCTCTTTGAATAGCAACAGTAATTATTGGACTCCGATATCGACTAAACCATGCCCTAGGACATTTCCTGCCAGAAGGTACCCCTAATCTCTTAATTCCTATTTTAATTATCATCGAAACTATTAGCCTTTTCATCCGCCCTCTTGCACTTGGAGTACGACTAGCAGCTAATTTAACAGCTGGTCACTTACTTATTCAACTGATTTCCACAGCTGTCTTTGTTCTTCTTCCCTTAATACCTGCCGTAGCAACTGTTACAGCTGTGGTTCTTGCCCTCCTTACTCTCCTAGAAATTGCCGTAGCAATAATCCAAGCTTATGTCTTCGTCCTACTCCTAACACTCTACCTTCAAGAAAACATCTAATGGCACATCAAGCACACGCATATCATATAGTCGACCCAAGCCCTTGGCCCCTTACAGGGGCAGTTGCTGCCCTCCTAATAACCTCAGGCCTGGCAATCTGATTCCACTTCAACTCAACAACATTAATAGTACTCGGGACAATCCTTCTACTTCTTACAATGTACCAATGATGGCGTGACATTGTGCGGGAAGGGACTTTCCAAGGCCATCATACTCCGCCTGTACAAAAAGGCCTTCGATATGGAATGATCCTTTTTATTACTTCTGAAGTTTTCTTTTTCCTAGGCTTTTTCTGAGCCTTCTACCACTCAAGCCTTGCTCCGACCCCTGAGCTAGGAGGCTGCTGACCACCCACAGGTATTACAACCCTTGACCCCTTTGAAGTACCCCTCCTGAACACAGCTGTTTTACTTGCCTCTGGCGTAACTGTCACCTGAGCCCACCATAGCATCATAGAAGGTGAACGTAAGGAAGCCATTCAATCCCTCGCAATAACAATTCTTCTTGGTTTATATTTTACCCTTCTCCAAGCATTAGAGTACTACGAAGCCCCTTTCACAATTGCGGACGGGGTTTATGGTTCCACCTTCTTTGTCGCAACCGGTTTTCATGGCCTTCACGTCATTATTGGTTCTTCCTTCCTAGCTGTCTGCTTCTTCCGACAAATTCATTTTCACTTTACATCTGAACACCATTTCGGATTTGAAGCAGCTGCTTGATATTGACACTTTGTAGACGTTGTGTGATTATTCCTATACATCTCTATCTACTGATGAGGTTCTTAATCTTTCTAGTATTAAACAGTACAAATGACTTCCAATCATTCAGTCTTGGTTTGACTCCAGGGAAAGATAATGAATTTACTCACAACTATTATCACTATTACCCTAGGACTTTCCTTGGTACTAATTATTGTATCCTTTTGACTCCCTCAAATAAACCCAGATTATGAGAAACTTTCCCCTTATGAATGCGGGTTTGACCCCCTAGGGTCTGCCCGCCTACCTTTCTCCCTCCGATTTTTCTTAGTAGCCATCCTTTTCCTTCTCTTTGACCTAGAAATTGCCCTCCTCCTCCCATTACCATGAGGGGATCAACTAGTTTCCCCCACCCTGACCTTTCTTTGGGCCTCCGCCATTCTAACTCTACTAACCCTGGGGTTGATTTATGAGTGAATCCAAGGCGGTCTAGACTGGGCCGAATAGATAATTAGTTTAAGTAAAACATTTGATTTCGGCTCAAAAACTTTTGGTTAAAGTCCACAATTGTCTAATGACCCCAATCCACTTCACCTTTTCATCAGCATTTATACTCAGTCTTGCAGGTGTTGCATTCCAACGAACACACCTAATTTCTGCTCTCCTTTGTCTAGAAGGTATAATACTTTCTCTCTTCCTAGCCTTTTCATTTTGAACCCTCCAACTAAGCTCCGTAAGTTTTTCTGCAGCGCCAATGCTCCTCCTAGCATTTTCAGCTTGTGAAGCAAGCGCAGGCCTTGCCCTTCTAGTAGCAACTGCACGCACTCATGGAACCGACCGCTTACAAAACCTCAACTTATTACAATGCTAAAAATTCTCATTCCCACCCTTATACTAGTACCAACAACTTGACTCACCCCTTCCAAGTGATTATGACCAACAACCCTAACACACAGCCTTCTTATTGCACTAGCAAGCCTTTCCTGACTAAATCATTCTTCGGAAACAGGCTGAACCTCACTCAACTCTTATATGGCAACTGACCCTCTCTCTACCCCTCTTTTAGTTTTAACATGCTGACTTCTTCCATTAATAATCCTCGCTAGCCAAAACCATACAACCCAGGAACCAATCAACCGTCAACGGATATACATTACCCTTCTAACATCCTTACAAATTTTCCTAATTATAGCCTTTAGTGCCACTGAGATTATTATGTTTTATGTTATATTTGAAGCTACCCTGATCCCTACACTAATCCTCATTACCCGATGAGGGAATCAAACTGAACGTCTCAACGCAGGAGTTTATTTTCTATTTTATACACTAGCGGGCTCCCTCCCCCTCCTAGTCGCCCTCCTAGTCCTCCAAAACCACTCAGGTACACTATCACTACTAACCCTCGCATATTCATGCCCCCTCCAACTCACCCTGAACACCGGTAAACTATGATGACTAGGCTGCCTCATAGCATTTCTAGTGAAAATACCACTGTACGGTGTCCATTTGTGACTCCCCAAAGCCCACGTAGAAGCCCCGGTTGCAGGCTCAATAATCCTTGCTGCAGTACTTTTAAAGCTTGGAGGGTATGGTATGATACGAATGATTTTAGTACTTGACCCTCTCACAAAAGAACTAAGCTACCCATTTATTATCCTTGCACTTTGAGGTGTAATTATAACTGGCTCAATCTGCCTCCGCCAAACTGACCTAAAATCTCTAATTGCTTATTCTTCAGTTAGCCACATAGGCCTAGTAATCGGAGGCATCCTTATCCAAACACCATGGGGCTTTACTGGAGCACTAGTTCTTATAATCGCCCACGGACTTACGTCCTCAGCCCTATTCTGCCTAGCCAACACTAACTATGAGCGCACACACTCCCGAACCATGCTCTTAGCCCGAGGACTTCAAATGGTACTCCCGCTAATAACCGCTTGATGGTTTATTTCTAGCCTTGCAAACCTAGCCCTTCCCCCACTACCTAATTTAATAGCAGAACTAATAATCATTGTATCGCTGTTTAACTGATCATGATGAACTCTTATTCTAACAGGGGCAGGAACTCTTATTACCGCCAGCTACTCCCTTTACATGTTCCTAATGACACAACGGGGCCCACTCCCCTCCCACATTATAGCCCTAACCCCTTCACACTCCCGAGAACATTTACTCATTGCACTTCACCTACTTCCACTTATCCTTATTATTCTCAAACCAGAACTCATCTGAGGATGAACTGGCTGTAGACATAGTTTAATCAAAACATTAGATTGTGATTCTAAAAATAGAGGTTAAAACCCTCTTGTCCACCGAGAGAGGTAAATTACTATTAGCGCTCATTCGTAAACTGCTAACTTGCGAACCCCTGGTTGGAATCCGGGGCTCTTCTCGCAAGCCGCTACTGAAGGATAATAGCTCATCCATTGGTCTTAGGAACCAAAAACTCTTGGTGCAACTCCAAGTAGTAGCTATGTACAGCACTTCTCTTTTAATATCATCAAGCTTTATCATCATCATTATCTTATTGTTCTTCCCTGTTATAACCACCTTAACCCCTACACCATTACCAAAAAACTGAGCTTTATCCCACGTAAAAACAGCGGTAAAATCGGCTTTTTTTGTGAGCTTACTCCCCCTCTTCCTCTTTCTTAATGAAGGCGCAGAAACTATCATTACCTCCTGAAGTTGAATAAACACTATAACATTCGACGTAAATATTAGCTTTAAATTTGACCACTACTCCATCATCTTTACCCCTATTGCCCTCTATGTTACTTGATCAATTCTAGAATTTGCATCTTGATACATACATTCGGACCCTTTCATAAATCGATTTTTCAAGTACTTGCTAATCTTCCTTATCGCTATAATCTTATTAGTCACGGCAAACAACATGTTCCAACTTTTTATTGGATGAGAAGGTGTCGGAATTATATCATTCCTCCTAATCGGTTGATGATACGGCCGGGCAGACGCTAACACTGCCGCTCTCCAAGCAGTTATTTATAATCGAGTCGGAGACGTAGGTCTAATCCTAGCAATAGCTTGAATAGCAACTCATCTCAATTCGTGAGAAATTCAGCAAATGTTTATTACAGCAAAAGATTTTGACCTAACCATTCCTCTCCTTGGCCTAATTCTTGCTGCCACTGGTAAGTCTGCCCAATTTGGCCTCCACCCGTGACTTCCCTCCGCTATAGAAGGCCCTACACCAGTTTCCGCCCTACTCCACTCCAGTACAATAGTTGTTGCAGGTATCTTTTTATTAGTGCGCCTGAGCCCTCTCCTAGAAAATAACCCTACCGCTCTAACCATTTGCCTTTGCCTTGGGGCCCTAACCACTATATTCACAGCCACATGCGCTCTCACCCAAAACGACATCAAAAAAATTGTTGCCTTTTCAACATCCAGCCAGCTCGGCCTAATGATAGTAACTATCGGACTCAACCAACCCCAACTAGCCTTCCTCCATATCTGTACCCACGCATTCTTTAAAGCCATACTTTTCCTCTGTTCCGGCTCAATTATTCACAGCCTAAACGATGAGCAAGATATTCGCAAAATAGGCGGAATACATCACCTAACCCCCTTCACCTCAACTTGCCTGACTATCGGAAGCCTGGCCCTAACAGGAACCCCCTTTTTAGCAGGGTTTTTCTCAAAAGATGCCATCATCGAAGCATTAAACACTTCTTACCTAAACGCCTGGGCCCTAATCCTGACTTTATTAGCCACCTCATTTACGGCTATTTATAGCCTACGGGTTATTTTCTTTGTTTCAATGGGTCACCCCCGATTTAATTCTATTTCACCCATTAATGAAAATAACCCGGCAGTTATCAACCCGATCAAACGACTAGCGTGAGGCAGCATCATTGCAGGCCTCTTAATTACATCTAACATCTTGCCGCTAAAAACACCGGTAATATCTATACCTCTTATACTTAAACTAGCCGCTCTGGTAGTTACAATTATAGGACTTCTTATTGCACTAGACCTTGCGTCATTAACAAATAAACAGTTCAAATCTACACCACAACTCACACCTCACCATTTTTCAAACATACTCGGCTTCTTCCCAATGATCGTTCATCGCTTTTTCCCCAAACTTAACCTAGTCCTAGGCCAAGCCATTGCTGGCCAAATAGTAGACCAAACATGACTAGAAAAAATTGGACCTAAAACCGCAGCCTCCATGAATATACCTTTAATCACAACTACAAGCAACGCACAACAAGGCATTATTAAGACATACCTTATCTTATTCCTTCTCACCACATTCCTCGCCCTTATCCTACTACTGATCTAGACGGCACGAAGTGCTCCACGACTAAGTCCTCGAGTTAACTCTAACACTACAAATAAAGTCAGTAATAATACACCTGCACTCACAAATAACAGTCCTCCTCCTAGAGAATACATTACTGTAACACCTCCATGATCCACAGCAAACAACCCGTATCATTCTGATCCGTCAATGCCGCTTGTCGTAAAATCATACCAATATGGTATAGCAAAGTTCGCAAAGGAACACATGACCCCGATGTAGATAGCCATAGTACTACCTACCGCCCGCTCACCTCAAATTGTAGGATAAGGCTCCGAAGCCAGTGCGGCCGAATATGCAAACACAACCAACATGCCCCCTAAATAAATCAAAAATAACACTAATGCCAAGAAACAAGCCCCGTACGTTGCCAACAGAGCACACCCAAACCCTGCTGCACTCATTACCCCTAAAGCAGCATAAAATGGAGACGGGTTGGAAGCAACCGCAATCATCCCTGATAAGAACCCTACTATTAAAAAAGTTAACAATGTAAACATAGTTCCTGCTCGGACTTTAACCAAAACTAATGGCTTGAAAAACCATCGTTGTAATTCAACTACGGGAACTCATGGCCAGTCTTCGCAAAACTCATCCATTACTCAAAATTGCCAACGACGCACTAGTGGACCTACCTGCCCCCTCAAACATTTCAGTTTGATGAAATTTTGGATCTTTACTAGGACTCTGTCTTATCACCCAACTTTTAACGGGACTGTTTTTAGCCATACACTACACATCAGACATTGCTACTGCTTTCTCATCCGTCGCCCATATCTGCCGAGATGTAAACTACGGATGGCTCATCCGAAATATACATGCCAACGGAGCATCTTTCTTTTTCATCTGCATTTATGCACACATCGGTCGAGGCCTATACTACGGCTCCTTCCTTTACAAAGAAACATGAAACATTGGTGTCGTCCTACTTTTACTCGTTATAATAACTGCATTCGTAGGCTATGTCCTTCCTTGAGGACAAATGTCATTTTGAGGGGCTACCGTTATTACGAACCTCCTTTCCGCAGTCCCTTACATTGGAAATACACTTGTTCAATGAATCTGAGGCGGCTTCTCAGTTGATAATGCTACACTCACACGCTTCTTCGCCTTCCACTTCTTATTCCCGTTTGTTATTGCAGCCATAACCCTCCTCCACCTACTTTTCCTTCATGAAACAGGCTCGAACAACCCACTAGGCCTCAATTCAGATGCAGACAAGATTTCATTCCATCCTTACTTTTCATACAAGGACTTATTAGGGTTTGCAGCGATACTAATTGCCCTGACCTCCTTAGCCCTGTTTTCACCAAACTTACTAGGAGATCCTGACAATTTTACCCCTGCAAATCCACTAGTTACTCCCCCCCATATTAAGCCCGAATGATATTTCCTGTTTGCATATGCAATTCTGCGGTCAATCCCTAATAAGCTTGGAGGCGTTTTAGCCCTCCTCGCATCAATTCTTGTATTGATGCTAGTTCCTGTGCTTCACACATCCAAGCAACGAGCCCTAACATTCCGTCCCCTCACCCAATTCCTTTTCTGAACCCTCATTGCAGATGTAATCATCCTAACCTGAATCGGAGGCATACCAGTAGAGCACCCCTTTATTATTATTGGGCAAGTCGCATCCCTACTGTACTTTTCACTTTTCCTCATCCTCATACCATTAGCAGGCTGGATTGAAAACAAAATACTACAACTAGCGTGCATTGGTAGTCCAGTGTCAGAACGCCGGCCTTGTAAGCCGGATGTCGAAGGTTAAAATCCTTCCCAATGCTCAAAGAGAAGAGATTTCAACTCCTACCCTCAACTCCCAAAGCTGAGATTCTTACATTAAACTACTCTTTGAAAAAACCCCTGCCCAGACCCCTGCCAAAATTAGCTATTTTGTAATATTGTGAAACAACACCTCACGAGACACTCATACGCCAAAAATTTTAATTAAAAATCTTTCGACAGAAGTAACGGCCGCTCATAAAACATAACACAAGAATTACTGGGTTTGGTTAAAAAACATTTGGGTTATGTCTTATGTACATAATATGTAATTATCTATATAACAGTTATGTAATTAAATAAAGACATAACCTGTAATTAAGAATTGACTGTTAAGTGGAACTATGGCCTGGCATAAAATGATTGGGTTTAATACCAAACTGCATGGATTAGGAGAAATAAATGAGTTTCTTGACTCAACTAGCTAATTGACACATGCAATGTTATACCTTTATCCAACACCCCTTCAGGCAATAACGCCGATGTAGTAAGAACCGACCAACGGATGATTTCTGAATGTTAACCGTTATTGAAGATGAGGGACAATTACTGTGAGGGTCGCAATAATTGCACTATTCCTGACATCTGGTTCCTATTTCAGGGTCATGTAATGGAAAATACCACACACTTCTATTGACACTGGCATAAGTTAATGGTGTAGTACAATTAACTCATTACCCACCTAGCTAGCGTTCATTCCAGGGGGTTTGGGGTTCCTCTTTTCTTTTTCCTTTTCGCTTACATTTCACAGTGTCTGAGGAAAATAATCCCATAAGGTAGAACAATCATCAATGTAAACAGGAATGTCATTTAATGACACTAAGACTGATATAAAAGAGGGACATACAGGACTTTAAATACATAAATTGAGTAAAGCTTGTAGATATTTTTACTAAATTCACGTTCCAAAGGAACTAGTTTCCGTTAAGAAACCCCCCCCCCCCCACCACTCCAGGGGTTTCTAAGGTTTTAACAAACCCTCCAAAAACAGAGAATCCTCTAGTAGTAGGTACGCAATTAAACACGTGTGATTACAATATTACAAATATTTAAAAAAAATTACCTCTTCTTGTAGACTAAAATCATTGTAAACACCAAATGTAATGATTACAAGAACTTATCGAGATGTAAAACTCACACACTTGATACGCAG